ATTAATCGAGAAGCGGTGGGAACGACGGAACCTGTGACTGCAGAAGATTCTATTGAAAACGAATCCTAATGATTCATTGGGCGGGATGGCGGAACGAACCAGGAACCAATTCATTCTCATTTATTTTGAGAGATCATGGGCTGGCCCTACAAATGAAAGAGATATGGAAAGAGTAAATATTCGCCCGCGAAAGCCTTCTTGTTGGATTGCAAAATTTTTGGCGATTCGATAAAGGGCAGAATTAAATAAAATAAAAATTCGTTGTAAAAAAAAAAAAAGACATTCTATATTCTATTCTATATAAATTCTATATAAATCGTCTAGTTGTATATACAATACAAACAAGATCTACAAATTAAATTCCTATGGACAGATTCAATCTCAAAAAATTCCACGATTCAGTGTCTTATTCATTAAATACATGTATATCTGTAATATTATTGAATCGTTTTGAATCGTTTCATTCGCGAGGAGCTGGATGAGAAGAAACTCTCATGTCCGGTTCTGCAGTAGAGATGGTATTGAGACCATCAACTATAACCCCAAAAGAACCAGATTCCGTAAACAACATAGAGGAAGAATGAAGGGAATATCATATCGAGGCAATCGTATTTCTTTTGGTAGATACGCTCTTCGGGCACTTGAACCCGCTTGGATCACATCTAGACAAATAGAAGCAGGGCGACGAGCAATGACACGATATGCACGTCGTGGTGGAAAAATATGGGTACGTATATTTCCAGACAAACCCGTTACAGTAAGACCTACGGAAACACGTATGGGTTCGGGGAAAGGATCTCCCGAATATTGGGTATCTGTCGTTAAACCGGGTCGAATACTTTATGAAATGGGTGGAATATCAGAAATTGTAGCCAGAGAAGCTATTTCAATAGCTGCGTCCAAAATGCCTATACGAACCCAATTCGTTATTGCGGGATAGGGATGTGGAGCCAAAGGAAAGATATTTTTGTGGTGAAAAAAAAGCAATCGCTGGTTTATTTATTTTTATTTAGACAAACAATATTTCTTTTTTTCCTTCGCCCTTTGAAAGAACAGATTCAAAAAAAATGATTCAACCTCAGACCCATTTGAATGTAGCGGACAACAGCGGGGCTCGAGAATTGATGTGTATTCGAATCATAGGAGCTAGTAATCGCCGATATGCTCATATTGGTGACGTTATTGTTGCTGTAATCAAAGAAGCAGTGCCCAATATGCCTCTAGAGAGATCAGAAGTGATCAGAGCTGTAATTGTACGTACATGTAAAGAACTCAAACGTGACAACGGTATGATAATAAGATATGATGACAATGCAGCAGTTGTCATTGATCAAGAAGGAAATCCAAAAGGAACTCGAGTTTTTGGTGCGATCGCTCGGGAATTGAGACAGTTGAGTTTTACTAAAATAGTTTCATTAGCTCCTGAGGTATTATAAATATTAATAAATAAGACCATAATACATAATATACATAATGCATATTATAATTAATAATATTATTTTAATAAAAATATTCTAATATAATATTAGAAATAATATAATATTAGAATTAGAATGGATTGAATATTGAATTATAGTAGAGTAGGGTATCTGAAATAGATTAATTAATTAGTAGATTAGTAGATTGTGTCTCACGCATATACCTTTAAAAATTCATAAATAATAATTCAAATAATAATAAAAAAAAACACATACATACACAGAGCATGTTGATTATATCCAAACTCGGAGGCATTAATAATTATAGTTTGTCATGGGTAGGGACACTATTGCCGACATAATAACTTCTATACGAAATGCTGACATGGATAAAAAGGGAAGGGTTCGAATAGGATATACCAATATCGCCGAAAACATTATTAAAATACTTCTACGAGAAGGTTTTATCGAAAACGTGAGGAAACATCGAGAAAGCAACAAATATTTCTTGGTTTCAACCCTGCGACATAGAAGGAATAGGAAAAGACCATATAAAACTATTTTAAAACGTATCAGCCGACCCGGTCTACGAATCTATTCCAACTATCAACGAATTCCTAGGATTTTAGGTGGAATAGGTATTGTAATTCTTTCTACTTCTCGAGGTATAATGACAGATCGAGAAGCTCGACTAGAAGGAATCGGAGGAGAAATTTTGTGTTATATATGGTGATCCTTCTGGTATCCGAATTGGATCCGTAACTTCCTATTTGTGAAAAAAAAAAGAGGAAGGGTAGGTTGTGCAATATCACTCCTCCTTCATTAGTTGATACTTCAAGGGGGTTACCTGGAATGAAAGAACAAAAATGGATTCATGAAGGTTTAATTACTGAATCGCTTCCCAATGGTATGTTCCGGGTTCGTTTAGATAATGAAGATCTGATTCTAGGTTATGTTTCAGGAAAGATCCGACGTAGTTTTATACGGATACTACCAGGAGATAGGGTCAAAATCGAAGTAAGTCGTTATGATTCAACCAGAGGACGTATCATTTATAGACTCCGCAGCAAAGATTCGAACGA